CAACCAATAACCAACTCATCGCTTCGTATTATCTGGATCCAAAGAATCAGCCAAGATATGAGATATTGATCATATCTTTGTAGCAACTGAAATCTTTTTTTTTTTTTTTTGCTTATGAAAAAAAAAAAAAAGATTATGAGTTGTAAAGCGAAATATAGAAGAGAAGGATGTGGATAACTGGAAGGGTGAGAGAAGGATAAAAAAAGAATATGAACGATATATGATTCCACTAGAATATGTAAGGTCTATAAGTCATCTCATAAAAGGCAATGTAATAAAGCAAAGCATCAATACTTCTGATTCATCCACAATTCGATGAATCTGTTAATAGAACAAAAACTCAAGAGCCTTGAGCCAATAAAAGACTGAGAAGATTGACTCAAGAATAAATTAATTTGGGGCTCCATTGTGGAATTTAGACCTAACCATTAGTTGTGAAGCGGTGGGAACGACGGAACCCGTGAATGCAGAAGAGAAGATTCTATTAAAAACGAATCCTAATGATTCATTGGGTGGGATGGCGGAACAAACCGGGGACAATTCTGAGAGGTCGAGTACTAACCCTACAACTAAATTAGACTATAGACTAGATATTGAAAGAGTAAATATTCGCCCGCGAAAGCTTTATTTTATTGGATTGCTCCATTTTACATTTTAATTTTAGTCAATCCGATACAATAATAATAATAAAAAGATTCGTAAAAAAAAAGAAATAATAATAATATAGAAAAAGGGTTATATATCCAAACAAGATAAACAAATTTCGAATAGCTTATATGAAATCCATCTCAGAGAATCCCACGAGTCGGTGTATTATTCATTAATGTATGTATATCTTAAATGAAATATTTTTCTTTTATTGTAATGTAAAGCGTTTATCATTCGCGAGGAGCTGGATGAGAAGAAACTCTCATGTCCGGTTCTGTAGTAGAGATGGAATTGCGAAACAACCATCAACTATAACCCTAAAAGAACCAGATTCCGTAAACAACATAGAGGAAGAATGAAGGGAATCTCTTATCGAGGTAATCATATTTGTTTCGGCAAATATGCTCTTCAAGCACTTGAACCCGCTTGGATCACATCTAGACAAATAGAAGCGGGGCGACGAGCAATGACACGAAATGCACGCCGTGGTGGAAAAATATGGGTACGTATATTTCCAGACAAACCAGTTACAGTAAGACCTGCCGAAACGCGTATGGGATCTGGAAAAGGATCTCCCGAATATTGGGTAGCTGTCGTTAAACCGGGTAGAGTACTTTATGAAATAGGCGGAGTGGCAGAAAATATAGCCAGAAGGGCCATTTCAATAGCGGCGTCCAAAATGCCTATCCGAACTCAATTCATTATTTCGGGATAGAAATGTAGAACAAAAGGAAAGAGGTCTTTGGAATAAAAAAAATTACCGGTTTCTTTTTTTGGACAAAGACAAATAGTATTTCTTTTTTTTTTATTCGCCCCTTTTGCATTGGCATTGAAATAACAGATTAAAAAATGAAAAAAATGATATGATTCAACCTCAGACCTATTTGAATGTAGCGGACAACAGCGGGGCCCGAGAATTAATGTGTATTCGAATTATAGGAGCTAGTAATCGCCGATATGCTCATATTGGTGACGTTATTGTTGCTGTGATCAAAGAAGCTGTACCAAATATGCCTCTAGAAAGATCAGAAGTGATCCGAGCTGTAATTGTACGTACTTGTAAAGAATTCAAACGCGACAACGGTATGATAATACGATATGATGACAATGCTGCAGTTGTGATTGATCAAGAAGGAAACCCAAAAGGAACTCGAATTTTTGGTGCGATTGCTCGAGAATTGAGACAATTAAATTTTACTAAAATAGTTTCATTAGCCCCCGAAGTATTATGAGATCGTGATATAGAAATAGATTTAAAGATCAATTTAACAGATTGTGTCTCACGTATATACCTTTAATAATTCATAAACATAAATAAATAGAAAAAAAGAACATGTATGTTTATTATATCCAAATTTGGAGGCACCAATAATTTTAGTTCATCATGGGTAGGGACATTATTGCTGACATAATAACCTCTATACGAAATGCTGACATTAATAGAAAAGGAACGGTTCGAATAGTATCTACTAACATCGCCGAAAACATTGTTAAAATACTTTTACGGGAAGGTTTTATCGAAAACGTGCGAAAACACCGGGAAAACAAAAAAGATTTTTTGGTTTTAACCCTGCAACATAGAAGAAATAGGAAAGGGCCCTATAGAGCTCTTTTAAATTTAAAACGGATTAGCCGACCGGGTCTCCGAATCTATTCGAATTACCGGCGCATTCCTAGAATTTTGGGTGGGATAGGGATTGTAATTCTTTCTACTTCTCGAGGTATAATGACCGGCCGGGAGGCGCGACTAGAAGGAATCGGCGGAGAAATTTTGTGTTATATATGGTAATTCTTTTAATATTCGACTTAAATCCGAAACTTCTTTTCTTATTTGTGAAAAAACAGAGAAAGG